CTCCAATAATGAAATAAATCAAGAAAAAATTACTAATAAAAAAAAAATTCACTTTATCTTTATTTCGACTATAAAAAAGTCACTTTATAATATTAGTAAGAAAAATTCACATATTTTTTGTGATTTATCCTACTTGTCACAAGCATATGTATTTTACAAATTATCACAAACCCAAGTTATTAATTTGTCTAAATTTAGATCTGTTCTTCAATATAACACAACGTCTTGCTTCCTTAAGACTAAAATAAAGGACTATTTTAAAACACTAGGAATATTTCATTCGGAATTAAAACATAAGAAACTTCAGAGTTATAGAATCAATCAATGGAAAAACTGGTTAAGATGGCATTATCAATACGATTTATCTCAGATTAGATGGTCTAGATTAATGCCAAAAAAATGGCGAACTAAGGTTAATCAAAGTTGTATGGCTCAAAATAAAAATAGAAACTTAAACAAATGGAATTCTTATGAAAAAGACCAATTAATTCATTACAAAAAAGAAAATGATTCGGAACTCTATTCATTATCAAACCAAAAAGATAATTTTAAAAAATGTTATAGATATGGTCTTTTAGCATATAAATCAATTAATTATGAAAATAAAAGTGACTCATTTTTTTCTAGATTACCCTTTCAAGTAAAGAAGAACTTAGAAATTTCGTATAATTCCAACACGTCCAAACACAACTTTGTTGATATGCCCGGCAATCTTCATATCAATAATTATCTAAGAAAGGTCAATATTCTAGATATAGAAAGAAATCTCGATAGAAAATATTTTGATTGGAAAATTATCCATTTTTCTCTTAGACAAAAAGGAGATATTGAAGCCTGGGTTAAGATCGATACCAACAGTAATCCAAATACTAAAATTGGTATTAATAATTATCAAATAATTGATAAAATTGAGAAAAAAGGGGTTTTTTATCTTACAACTCATCAAAATCCAGAAAAAACTAAAAAAAATTCGAAAAAAGTCTTTTTTGATTGGATGGGAATGAATGAAAAAATATTTAATCGTCCCATATTGAATCTGGAATTTTGGTTCTTCCCAGAATTTGTACTACTTTATAATGTCTATAAAATAAAACCGTGGATTATACCAAGCAAATTCCTTCTTTTTAATTTGAATACAAATGAAAATGTTATTCAAAATAAAAACCAAAAACAAAACTTTTTTCTACCATCAAATAAAAAAATAAAGAATCGAAGTCAAGAAACAAAAGAACCCCCAAGTCAAAGAGAGCGTGGATCAGATATAGAAAACAAAGGAAATCTGAGCCCTGTTTTTTCAAAACATCAAACCGATCTTGAAAAAGATTACGTGGAATCAGACACAAAAAAGGGTCAAAATAAAAAACAATACAAAAGCAACACGGAAGCAGAACTAGATTTGTTCTTGAAACGTTATTTGCTTTTTCAATTGAGATGGAACGATGCTTTGAATAAAAGAATGCTCGAAAATATCAAGGTATATTGTCTCCTGCTTCGACTGATAAATCCAACCAAAATTACTATATCGTCAATTCAAAGGAGAGAAATGAGTTTGGATATAATGCTGATTCAGGCAAATTTACCTCTTACAGACTTGATGAAGAAGGGGGTATTGATTATCGAACCTATTCGGTTGTCTGTAAAACATAATGGACAATTTATTATGTATCAAACCATAGGTATTTCATTGGTTCATAAAAGTAAACACCAAACTAATCAAAGATACCGAGAACAAAGATATGTTGATAAAAAGAATTTTGACGAATTCATTCTGCAACCTCAAACTCAAAGAATAAATACAGAAAAAACTCATTTTGATTTGCTTGTTCCTGAAAATATTTTATGGTCTAGACGTCGTAGAGAATTGAGAATTCGAAGTTTTTTTAATTCTTTGAATTGGAATGTCGTCGATAGAAATTCAGTATTTTGCAACGAAACCAATGTAAAAAACTGGAGTCAATTTTTGGGTGAACGGAAACCCCTTTATAAAGATAAAAATGAATTAATTAAATTTAAGTTCTTTCTTTGGCCTAATTATCGATTAGAAGATTTAGCTTGTATGAATCGTTATTGGTTTGATACCAATAATGGTAGCCGTTTCAGTATCTTAAGGATACATATGTATCCACGATTGAAAATTAATTGATAGTACTATATACCCTGTCTCGTATAGAGTATCTGAAAGCAAACAAATGCAAACATGCCTTGTTTTACATCTCATTCGAATCTAATTCGAGTAGACAATACTAAATCAATAAAATAAGGTATTGATTAGATCTAGAAATGAATCAACAGAATCTTCTTCATTTTAGGATTTTAGGTTTCAATTATTCGCTTTTGTGACTGAAAAAAACGTACCTACCACCTTTTTGGATTCCTATCTGAATCAAATTTCAAATTTGATTAATTTATTGGAATTGCTAAAATTAGAGGTTCATAAAGAAATTAAGTCTATATACCACGTTCAAATTACTGGCATTATTATTACTGATCAATAAAATTAGAAAAAATCCATATCTGTAAAATAAAGAAAGGGGAAATTCATTTATGGTAAAAAATTCTGTCATTTCAGTTATTTTTCAAGAAGAAAAGAAAGGATCTGTTGAATTTCAAGTATTCAATTTCACCAATAAGATACGGAGACTTACTTCACATTTAGAATTGCACAAAAAAGACTATTTATCTCAGAGAGGTTTGAAGAAAATTTTGGGAAAACGTCAACGACTGCTAGCTTATTTGGCAAAAAAAAATAGAGTACGTTATAAAGAATTAATTAATCAGTTGGAGATTCGAGAGACAAAAACTCGTTAATTTGATTAATTTGAAGAGTTATTTCATTTTGACTTATATGTTTCGATTAAATTTTGATGAACTTCTTTTCACTTTCAGTAATTCATGGAAGAATGAATCGTTAAAAAACTTATGACTGCACCAACTACAAGAAAAGACCTCATGATAGTCAATATGGGGCCTCAGCACCCATCAATGCACGGTGTTCTTCGACTCATCGTTACTCTAGATGGTGAAGATGTTGTCGACTGCGAACCAATATTGGGTTATTTACATAGAGGGATGGAGAAAATTGCGGAAAACCGAACAATTATACAATATTTGCCTTATGTAACACGTTGGGATTATTTAGCTACTATGTTCACAGAAGCAATAACCATAAATGGACCCGAACAATTAGGCAATATTCAAGTACCTAAAAGGGCTAGCTATATCAGAGTCATTATGTTGGAGTTGAGTCGGATAGCTTCTCATTTGTTATGGCTCGGTCCTTTTATGGCGGATATTGGTGCACAGACCCCTTTCTTCTATATTTTTCGAGAAAGAGAATTGATATATGACCTATTCGAAGCTGCCACCGGTATGCGAATGATGCATAATTATTTTCGTATTGGAGGAGTGGCTGCCGATCTACCCTATGGCTGGATAGATAAATGTTTGGATTTTTGCGATTATTTTTTAACAGGGGTTGCTGAGTATCAAAAACTTATTACCCGGAATCCTATTTTTTTAGAACGAGTTGAAGGCGTAGGCATTATTGGGAGAGACGAGGCAGTAAATTGGGGTTTATCGGGACCAATGCTACGAGCTTCCGGAATAGAATGGGATCTTCGTAAAGTTGATCATTATGAGTCTTACGACGAATTTGATTGGCAGGTTCAATGGCAACGAGAAGGGGATTCATTAGCTCGTTATTTAGTACGAATCGGTGAAATGACAGAATCCATAAAGATTATTCAACAGGCTCTGGAAGGAATTCCAGGAGGGCCTTACGAAAATTTAGAAATGCGACGTTTTGACAGATTAAAAGATCCTGAATGGAATGATTTTGAATATCGGTTTATTAGTAAAAAGCCTTCTCCAACTTTTGAATTGTCGAAACAAGAACTTTATGTGAGAGTTGAAGCCCCAAAAGGAGAATTGGGGATTTTTCTGATAGGAGACCAGAGCGTTTTTCCTTGGAGATGGAAAATTCGCCCACCAGGTTTTATCAATTTGCAAATTCTTCCTCAGTTAGTTAAAAGAATGAAATTGGCTGATATTATGACAATACTAGGTAGCATAGATATCATTATGGGAGAAGTTGATCGTTGAAATGATAATTGATACAACAGAAATAGAGACTATCAATTCTTTTTCCAAATTGGAATCCTTAAAAGAAGTCTATGGGATCATATGGATGCTTATCCCTATTGTGACTCTTGTATTAGGAATCACAATAGGTGTACTAGTAATTGTTTGGTTAGAAAGAGAAATATCTGCAGGAATACAACAACGTATCGGGCCTGAATATGCCGGCCCTTTAGGAATTCTTCAAGCTCTAGCAGATGGGACAAAACTACTTTTGAAAGAGAACCTTATTCCATCTACAGGAGATACTCGTTTATTCAGTATTGGACCATCCATAGCAGTAATATCTATCTTTCTAAGTTATTCAGTAATTCCTTTTGGTGATCACCTTGTTCTAGCCGATCTTAGTATTGGTGTTTTTTTTTGGATTGCCATTTCAAGTATTGCTCCCGTTGGACTTCTTATGTCGGGGTATGGATCAAATAATAAATATTCCTTTTTAGGTGGTCTACGGGCAGCTGCTCAATCAATTAGTTATGAAATACCATTAGCTCTATGTGTGTTATCAATATCTCTACGTGTGATTCGGTGAGACCTAAAATTTATCAAAATTCTTTTCTTTCTAGAAACAAGGATAAAAAGATTTGATTGACTATATATATTTTTATTTTTCTTCAGCATTTGAGTTGATGAACTAAACCAGATAGTTATATGAGTGAAAGAAAACGGCTTCTAAATTTGCAGTAAAAAAGTTGAGTCTCATTTCCTATGTACAAGAATCAAATGGTGAAAAAAGTAAACATAAGCAAGAGAGATTGTTTACCCCAAGATTCGTGAATTGTCATGATAGCTTGAAGCGGGTTCAAAAGACCAACTCTATGGAGTTTTTACTGTCTATTACCATAGATGGATTTCCACAACGG